TCAAAGGTTCAAAGCCGAGAATTCTTGGAGTGAGACTTTCTTTTTTCAAATTCTTTTTAAAGAATTTATTGTTACTTTTTTGAATATCTACGCTGGAAGGTCCCCACCCCTTTCAGTGCACACCTTTCACCTCTCTCCCCCCAATTTTGAAGGTTTAGTTTTCATTCATCAGTATATATGTATACGGATCAACTGCTCCCGGCTCGGAGAGGTTCATGCTTTATATCAACGCTTTGACGAGGTAGTGAGGCAATGAAATTCAAAGCAGAGGTGGAAGAAAGGCCACGCGAACAAACTTGGATCCCGCTGAAAAACAGAATGGAATACTCGTCGATGCTTCAGCTACCGCTGCCTTGCCCCTTTCTAAAACCTTTCTATAATATACGGTTCTGAAAGAGCTTTCTTCGGGTTGCTTGAGCACATTTTCTTTCTATTAATATCATATCGATCAAGGCTTTCCTTTAGTTTGATTGCTGTTAGTGATTTCAGAATATTCTTTGCGCGTCGTCTTATTTTCCTTGGCTCTTCTCTCCTCTATAGCTTTTGTTTGTTTGAAATGAGCTGGAGGCTCTGCTCAAAGCCGGAAGCAGATACAGGATCAGAGAAAGACCTCAAAGCTTTCCGAATAGCTTGATTGGTTTGGCGATTGCACTTTCTTTCCATCTTTTACAACATAGGGCTTGCTACAAGAGTAGTTGAAGAAGCCGAGAGGCTAAAGAAAAAGTAAAGTCCATCAACAAAGTTCAGAGTCGTTCCACCCCGGTGGGTGAAGAGGCTGATGTCGGGCGAGCAATCGATATTATGAAGGTTGGACGAGGGCTATTTCCAATCCAAAGCCAAGGGGGAAAGAGTGATTTCTCGTCCCAATAGCCACTTATTAAAAGTTTCATCTGGGAGCTCAAACAATTAAACCAAAATGCTCCCTGGGACGACTTCGATTTGCCTTTTGTCTTTTGTTTGTGTATCCTTCTTTTTCTGCCATGCTTCCCGTTGGTCAACAACCAACCACAACTCACTAACATTCTTCACTACTAGTACAGGAAGGAGTCTCCTTCTTTCCTGTCTGGAGGGAAGAATTTTTTCTCAATCAATCATGCCTCAACCTCGTAGACTATATATTAATCAATATGGGTCGAACCTTGACCCGCGAACTATGGAACAAGGTGATTTTATGGACATCGAACTTTCGTCTTCTATCTAAGATCTCGTCTATGAAACTAGTCAAAAGGCTAGCCGTGCTCATTCCAATAGTTCCGCTTCTGAGGCATCCACCGGGGTCCGAAATGAGCTTTCTTCTTCTTCTCCACTTCTTTGAAGTGAATTTGATTAGATTTCTCGTTTCTTTCAAGGGAAGATAGAGGAAATAGGAGCGGACTTGCTAATCTTTTCTTTCTGGTCTCCCGAAGAATTGACCCGGATGGTGATTGGGGAAGAGGAGGTGCGTCACCCATCTTATCTATCTGATGTCTACTCTAACCTTGACGAGTGTGGATTTCATAGTTGCTATTGGGAGCAGGCTGAAATATATATAAAACGAATTTTTTGTTTTATATAATAAGTTCCAAGTCAGCCATGTACTACTATCGGTCATACAATTGTTTTGAAATTGTCTTTCTTTTTTTCTATGCATTTTTTAGGGCCACCACATATCGTATCAAGCTATTGCATTGTTTTCCCGCCGCATTAGTACGCTCTCGTCGTTAGGAGACAGGAGCTCCAGCTTAGATACGCTACGCCGGACAGAGGTCTGGGGGAAGTCCAGAGAAGAGGGCTTTAGTAAATTCTTTTTGGTCGATTCCTGCATAAAGTCCGGGCTAGGCAGTAGCTTGACCCGTAGTCAGAATCGTCTGTAGCCAACACTTCAAAGGCGAGGCCCCCAAGGCAGGGGGGGGGGGGGAAAGAAGAGTGGGTATGCGGGATTCTTTCGCTTGAGTTGTTTCAGTGTGCCGTCGGATTTTGAAGGTGTTCAGTAATCGGATGCTATCGAAGAAAATGAATTAAATAGGAATAATTTCTCTCAAAGCAGCTCCCTCACAGCCTTCTTCAAGTAGAATTTTATTGCAGACGCATTCCAATGCAACAACGAAGGAAAAGGATAAAGATTACTAGGGCGTTAAAAGACTGGGAATTTACTTTTTCAATAATAGGTCCTTTAGTAAAAGCTCAATCCCAACTCTCTTATCTGTTGCAGAACCTGCCCTAAAGCTATTGCCGGATTTCATCTCAAATCGAGCTGCAGTTCTTCTTTCCTTTCAAACAACGCGTTGGAATTGGATTGGATTTCGCTCTATCAATTCCGTCACTCTTATCTACGATAGCAGCAAACTCCACTTCTGAAACTGAAGAAAAGATCATATCGGCAACAGCTTTTCAAGTCTGAAATGCCTCAGAAGCAAGTCTCGGCTTAGCTGCATTATCTTCCTACCGATGTCATACGTCACTCTATTATGACCTGAGGGTGACGGAACTACCTTAAGCCCCGAAGTCAATTCTCCTTTCT